AATAAAGTGCCTGATCTAAAGGCTTGCTTTGATAGAGCAAATCATGTACTAATATACCTTTATTACATTTGGTGGAATCAGACCACCCCTAGAAATATCAAAAATTTCTGTACCTCTTATACTAAAATGTAAATAGGTAAGCTAATAGAAGCTATTGGGTTCATACCCCACCTATAAAGGTTTATCCCTTTCCTATTTAATATGACACCTGAATAAAATGGTCTTCGGCTCGTTCCTCGCCCTAGGAACCCTGATTGCCTCATCCTCATATTCCTGAATAGGAATATGGGTGGGATTAGAGATTAATCTCCTCTCATTCATCCCACTGATCAGAACCTCCAAAAGAATATACCCCGCTGAATCAGCCCTAAAATATTTTATTGCCCAAGTCCTAGCCTCAACCGTCCTCCTCCTATCTATTGTAGTCCTATCAGTAAAAATTTTTAATCCAATTGAAAGAAGATTTCAATCAGGACTCATCTTCAATACCTCTCTTCTCCTAAAAATGGGGGCTGCCCCCCTCCATTTTTGATTTCCAGAAGTCTTAGAAGGTTTGAGATGATTTAATAGGATAATCCTATTAACTTGACAGAAAATTGCCCCAATAATTCTTCTTTCATACTCGGGAAAAACAATACTGCTTCTTGTTGCTGCCATCATCTCATGTATAATTGTGAGAGGAGTAATAGGACAAAACCACTTAAGATTACGGAAAATTATAGCATACTCATCAATCAACCATATTGGTTGAATAATCGCAGCATCACTATTTTTCGAAATAGTCTGAGTAATTTACTTTGTAGTTTATTCAGTAATTACACTAAATATTGTAATTCTGTTCAAAAAATTAAATATTTTCTTTATGAAACAACTAACCCTTGTAATAACCCACGAACCAACCTTAAAAGTTTTCTTCATCTTGAATTTTTTATCCTTAGGAGGTTTACCCCCCTTCCTCGGATTTTTACCTAAATGATTAACTATTCAGACAATAATTAATGAAAGATTCCACTCCCTGGCAATTGTAATAATCGTCACCACTTTGGCAACACTGTACTTCTACATACGAGTTACCTTTAGAACCCTTGTTCTCACAATAAATTCTGCTCTTCTCATTACAAACCCCCCCACTTATAAGTTTTTCATCATAGCAACAAATCTTGTAACGCTGACAAGTTTGATTTTATCAACCCTGGTTTTCAACCTCCTTTAACCAAGGATTTAGGTTAAAAAAACCTGTGACCTTCAAAGTCGCCATTAAAAATTAGATTTTAAGCCTTAGGAAATATCCACCTTCAAATTTGCAATTTGAAATCATTTTTGACTACAAGGCTGGTAAAAGAATTTAATTCGTAAGTAAGTTTACAGCTTACCGCCTGCTGCTCGGCCATTTTACCGAACAAATGGCTATTCTCAACAAATCACAAAGATATTGGAACACTTTACTTTCTATTAGGAAGTTGATCTGGAATAGTAGGAACTTCCCTTAGAATTTTAATCCGAGCTGAGTTGGGAAACCCCGGATCCCTTATTGGTGATGATCAAATTTATAATGTAATTGTAACTGCCCATGCATTCATTATAATTTTTTTCATAGTAATACCGATTATAATTGGGGGATTTGGAAATTGACTTGTTCCTTTAATACTTGGAGCACCTGATATAGCATTTCCACGAATAAACAATATGAGATTTTGACTTCTACCTCCTTCCCTTACATTCCTTCTGATGAGAAGAATAGTTGAAAACGGAGCAGGTACGGGGTGGACTGTCTACCCACCCCTATCCTCTAATATTGCCCATAGAGGAGCTTCAGTTGATCTAGCTATTTTCAGTCTTCATCTAGCAGGAATTTCATCCATCCTTGGTGCCGTTAATTTCATTACCACTGTAATCAATATGCGTGCAACCGGAATTACTTTTGACCGAATACCCCTATTTGTGTGAGCTGTAGTATTAACTGCCCTTTTACTACTTCTTTCCCTTCCAGTTCTTGCGGGAGCAATCACAATACTTCTCACAGACCGAAACATCAATACTACCTTTTTCGACCCAGCAGGAGGTGGTGATCCTATTTTATACCAACACTTATTCTGATTCTTTGGCCATCCTGAGGTTTATATCCTAATCTTGCCCGGATTTGGAATAATTTCTCACATTATCAGCCAAGAGAGAAGAAAAAAGGAAACCTTCGGAACTCTGGGTATAATCTACGCTATAATGGCAATTGGACTTCTAGGTTTTATCGTTTGAGCACATCACATATTCACGGTAGGTATAGATGTTGATACCCGAGCTTACTTCACTTCAGCCACAATAATTATTGCAGTACCTACAGGAATCAAAATTTTCAGTTGACTTGCCACCCTTCATGGAACTCAAATTAATTACTCCCCTTCCATACTTTGAGCTTTAGGATTTGTCTTCCTTTTTACAGTTGGGGGATTAACAGGTGTAGTCCTCGCAAATTCATCAATTGATATCGTCCTCCATGATACATACTACGTCGTTGCCCATTTTCATTACGTCCTATCTATGGGAGCAGTATTTGCTATTATAGCAGGATTTGTTCACTGATTTCCCCTATTCACGGGACTTTCCTTGAACAACAAGCTTTTAAAAATCCAATTCCTAGTAATATTCTTAGGAGTAAATATAACCTTCTTTCCCCAACACTTTCTTGGTTTAAGAGGAATACCCCGTCGATACTCAGATTATCCCGATGCCTACTCAACATGAAATATTGTATCTTCCATTGGATCTTTAATTTCCCTGGTGAGAATTATTCTGTTCCTTTTCATCATATGAGAAGCTTTTACAGCCATACGAAAAAGCCTGTCTCCTTTAAGAATGGCATCATCAATTGAATGACTTCAACAAATACCTCCTTCCGAGCATAGATATTCTGAACTTCCAATATTATCAAACTTCTAATATGGCAGAATAGTGCGGTGGACTTAAACCCCATATATAAAGTGCAACTTTTTTTAGAAATTGCAACTTGAAAAATATTTCTTCTCCAAGATAGAGCTTCCCCTTTAATAGAACAATTATCATTTTTCCACGATCACACTTTAATAATTCTTCTTATAATCACCGTTCTTGTTGGATATTTAATGTCTAGATTATTTTTCAATAAATACAACTACCGATACCTCCTAGAAGGACAAACAATTGAGGTAATTTGAACAATCCTTCCGGCAGTAACCCTGATTTTTATTGCCTTACCCTCTCTCCGCCTACTTTATCTTCTTGATGAAATCAATAACCCATTAGTGTCAATAAAAACTATTGGTCATCAATGATACTGATCATATGAATACACCGACTTTAAAAATATTGAATTCGATTCCTATATAATTCCCACTGCCGAACTAAAAAAATCAGGATTTCGCCTTCTCGATGTTGATAATCGAGCTGTCCTTCCTTACAATTCCCAAATTCGTCTAATAGTAACTGCTGCAGATGTTCTTCATTCATGGACTATTCCAGCCCTAAGAGTTAAGATTGATGCAACCCCAGGACGACTAAACCAAGTAAGATTTCTCCTCAATCGAACTGGTTTATTCTTTGGACAATGTTCTGAAATTTGTGGTGCAAATCATAGATTTATACCTATCGTTATTGAAAGTATCTCTCCTGCATATTTTATTAAGTGAATTTCAAAAATAGGAGATGCTTCATTAGATAACTGAAAGTCAGTATTGGTCTCTTAAACCACTTTATAGTAAATTAACGTCTACTTCTAATGAAAGGTTTAGTTAAATCATAACGCTAATTTGTCAAGTTATTATTACCCTAAAGGTAGCCTTTAATTCCCCAAATAGCCCCCCTAAATTGATTACCCCTTATATTAATATTTACTGTAATCCTTATCATTATCAGAATTATTAATTATTTTATTACAAATCAATATCCTAAAAATCTGCTTCTTAGAAAAGTATCTTTATTAAAATCCTGAAAATGATAGCTAACCTTTTTTCATCTTTTGACCCATCCACATCCTTATATATTCCCCTTAATTGATTAAGAACTCTACTTTGCATAATTTTTATCCCTTGCTCATTCTGATTAATCCCGACACGATCTTCCTCTTTATGAAAAAAAATCCTTCTATCTCTTCATAAAGAATTCAAAACTCTTCTAGGACCAAGATCTTTAGGAAGAACATTTCTATTTATTTCACTATTCTCCCTAATCCTTTATAATAACTTTCTAGGTCTATTCCCATATATTTTTACTAGAACCAGGCACCTTGTAATAACCCTGACCTTAGCATTACCTTTGTGATTAAGCTTTATAGTTTATGGGTGAATCAACAATACTATTCATATATTAGCCCATCTAGTTCCGCAGGGAACTCCCCCTATCCTTATACCTTTTATAGTATGTATTGAAACAATTAGAAATATTATTCGTCCTGGGACTCTAGCTGTACGATTAGCCGCAAATATAATTGCTGGACATCTATTAATAACGCTCCTTGGAAATACAGGTCCCCATATCTCATCATCCCTAATTTCAGTATTGTTGATTACTCAAATCCTCCTTCTTGTTTTAGAATCAGCTGTTGCAATTATTCAATCCTATGTATTTGCAGTATTAAGAACCTTATATTCTAGGGAAGTAACCTAATGTCACATAAAAATCACCCTTTCCATCTTGTAGATGCCAGTCCATGGCCTCTTCTTGGAGCATTTGCCGCTATAATTACAATAACTGGAATCATTAAATGATTCCATATATTTAATAGAAACCTCCTATTTCTGGGATTCCTAATTACTAGATTAGTAATATATCAATGATGACGTGATATTTCACGAGAGGGAACATTTCAAGGTTTACACACATATGTTGTGACAATAGGTCTACGGTGGGGTATAATTCTATTTATTACATCAGAAGTGTTCTTTTTTATTTCATTCTTCTGGGGATTTTTCCATAGAAGTCTTGCCCCCTCTATTGAATTAGGTATAAATTGACCCCCTAAGGGGATTACTCCTTTTAATCCCCTACAAATTCCTCTTCTAAACACTCTAATTCTCCTATCATCAGGACTTACAGTCACCTGAGCCCATCATAGATTAATTGAAAATAATTTCAATCAAGTAACTCAAGGCCTATCCTTAACTGTAATTTTAGGAATCTATTTTACGCTTCTTCAGGCATACGAATACATGGAAGCACCATTTACTATTGCCGACGCAGTATACGGATCCTCTTTTTTTATAGCTACTGGCTTCCATGGAATTCACGTCATTATTGGAACTACATTTCTAGCAGTCGGTTTATTTCGTCATTTAAATAACCATTTCTCTTCCATTCATCACTTTGGGTTTGAGGCCGCAGCCTGATATTGACATTTTGTTGATATCGTTTGATTATTCCTATATATTTCTATCTACTGATGAGGTAGATATTTGTGTAATATAAATTAATATATTTGACTTCCAATCAGATCATCTAGAAATAGTACAAATAATATTCATTATAATTTCTAGGGCTTCCCTTATTATACTGATTTCCTCAGCAATAATAATAATTTCCTCTATTCTATCAAAAAAAACCTTTATAGACCGGGAAAAAAGCTCACCATTCGAGTGTGGGTTTGACCCTAAAAGATCCCCTCGTCTACCCTTTAGATTACAATTTTTCCTAATTGCTGTAATTTTCTTAATCTTCGATGTAGAAATTGCCCTTTTAATCCCCCTTATCTCCATCTTAAAAATTTCAAAAATTTACTTCTTCTGATACGTAACTTTTTTCTTTATCATAATTCTTCTCCTAGGCCTTTATCACGAATGAAACCAAGGAGCTCTTGAATGAGCAATCTAGGATAATAGTTAATTATAACGTTTAATTTGCACTTAAAAAGTATTGATCATCAATTTATCTTAAATAAGAAACAAATTATTGTATTTAGTTTCGACCTAAAACCCTGATGGAAACATCCTTATTTTTAATTGAAACCAAAATAGAGGTTTATCACTGTTAATGATAATAATGAATTTTTTTCCAATTAAAGAAAAGGAATATTTAGTTCTGAGCTTCTAACTCAGTAACTTAGTGGTGTAATTCCATTAACTCTTCAATTTATATAGTTTAAAAAAAAACTTTACACTTTCATTGTAAGATTAGGTTTTACCTTGTAAATACTTAAAGACTTTAAAATCACCGAGATATCTTCAATATCTTGCTCTATAAATTAAGCTATCTAAGTAAAAAGTTATAAAAACCAAAAATACAACCCACATCACCGTTAAAGAAAGAAAGATCTTTAAATTATTACTATGAAAAATCTGAAAAAACTTAGATAATCTTATAAAAATTTTGCCTTCCAAAATACTCAGATCATCCTTGATCAATAGCCTCATAAATTGCCCCTCCTTGGTGAAGGGGGTAATAGTTAATCCCAAAAGTAGAAATATAAGGTATATTCCATATCGACCCAAAAAACATTGAACTTATATTCAAATTTAAAGACTTAGATTTATACCTCAAAGCTAATTGGGCTAATTCCCATCCCAAAAATCCCCCAAATACTACAACAATTAAAGTTATTATTTTCATAAAAAATGATAAGCAAATAAAGTAAGGAGTAGATAACATAATCCACCTTAAAGTCCTTCCTATAAAAACAACAAAAAAAATAATTCCAGCCATCCCCTTCAACATCACTATACCCAAATCTCTAATCATATGAAATGAATAATAATTATAATCTCCCCTTAAAACCATATAAATCAATCGAAATGTATAAGCCACCGTTAATCCTGTTGATACAAAATAAATTAAATAAACATATATTCCCAAATTTCTTATAGAAGCAACTTCTAAAATTAAATCCTTTGAGTAAAATCCTCTTAAAAAAGGAAGTCCACATAAAGATATATTACAAATGATAAAAAATGTACAAGTCAAAGGCATTTGGGTAATCATTCCTCCCATATATCGAATATCCTGACAATTTCCCAATCTGTGAATTATAGCTCCAGCACACATAAATAATAATGCCTTAAATAAAGCATGAGTCAGAAGATGATAAAAAGCCAATATATACCCCCCCATAGCTAAAATTCTTATTATTAAACCCAATTGCCTCAATGTTGACAAAGCAATAATTTTCTTTAAATCAAACTCGTACCTTGCCCCTAAACCAGCTATAAATATAGTCAATCTAGCAACAAACAATAAAATAATCTTAACTCTTTCCCCCATACAAAAATTAAACCGAATTAGTAAATAAACCCCGGCTGTTACAAGAGTAGATGAGTGTACTAAAGAAGAAACAGGCGTAGGAGCTGCCATTGCAGCAGGTAACCACGACGAAAAAGGAATTTGAGCTCTTTTTGTCATCCCCGCAAATAGCATTAAAAATATAATAACGTCTATTTCAATTCTAGAAAACATAAAATCTAAAAAAAATACATAATTTCAACTTCCAAAATTTAATATTCAAGCAATACTTATTAAAAAAGCAACATCCCCTAATCGATTAGTTAATGCCGTAAGCATTCCTGCATTAAACGACTTTACATTTTGGTAGTAAATAACCAAACAGTATGATACAAGTCCCAATCCATCTCAACCTAAAAGAATCCTAATTAAATTTGGTCTAAAAATCAAAAGTAATATTGAAGCCACAAATATAGCCACTAGCATAATAAAACGATTAATTGCTAAATCCCCTTCCATATACTCAAATCTATAAAAAACAACTATTGAAGAAATAAATAAAACAAACCTAGCAAACAGCAGGGATATTCAATCTAAAATAATAGACATCACAATACTTCTTGAATTTACCCTTACTATTTCAATCTCTATAATAACCCTATAATCCCTTCTTAAAAAATTTAAGCTTTGAAAAAACCTTAATATTCTAAAAACAAGAAAACTCGTGAAATAAATAAAACATACTGATATTATTTAAGATATTCCTATATCTTTGACTCCACAAATCAATATTTTTTTTAAACTACTTAAATAACTTCACAAGACCAAGAACTCACCCTTTATAATTATAATATTCAGGGGAAATCAATGCAAAAATAAAAGTAAATATTCTCGTACTCTGCCTAAACTAAATGAATAAGAACCTCTAAACAACTTACCATGCTGCCTATACGAATACAAAAATAAGCTATAAGCAGCCCTAAAAAAGGAAATTAATGATAAAAAAATCATACAAAAAAACCTTCATGATACAAGCCTATTAATTAATATAATTTCCCCCAACAAATTTAATGAGGGGGGAGCAGCTATATTGGAAGATCTAAGTAAAAATCATCATAAAGATATTCTAGGTATCAAATTAATCAAGCCCTTATTCAAATAAAGTCTACGACTTCCTAATCGCTCATAAGAAATATTAGCCAAACAAAATAATCCGGAAGAGCACAGACCATGGGCCACCATCATCACCAATGATCCCCTTAATCCCCAATAATTTAAGGTCATAATTCCTCCTAAAACTATCCCTATGTGAGCTACAGAAGAATAAGCAATTAAAGACTTAATATCCCCTTGACGTAAACAAATTAAGGAAACAAAAAATCCCCCAACTAGACCAATCACAATAAAAATTATATTTACCCTGATAGCTAAAGGAATTATCACTTGCATTAAACGTATAAGTCCATATCCCCCTAATTTTAATATAACTCCTGCTAAAATTATTGAACCCGAAACTGGAGCTTCCACATGAGCCTTAGGAAGTCACAAATGAACAAAATATATTGGCATTTTAACTAAAAATACTATTCTCATACAAATATAGAATATTAAATATCCCACCCTTCTAAAAAAGAAGAAAAAATCTAAAGAACCATTCAAATTATAGTAGTAAAAAATACTCACCATTATAGGCAAAGAAGCCGCTAATGTATAAAACAATAAATAAACTCCCGCCTGAATACGCTCAGGTTGATACCCTCATCCCACAATTAAAACTAATGTAGGAATAAGTCTAAACTCAAAAAATAAATAAAATACAAACAAATTCATTGAAGCAAATGTCCTAAATAATGAAATCAATAAAACTAATAATGTAAACAAATACATCCTATAAAAATAATTACTCTTAAAAATTCCTTCTCTAGCCATTACTATTAATGAACAAATCCACAAACTTAAAAGAATTATAATGTATGAAAGCAAGTCAACCCCTAAAAAATAACTAATATTACAATACATTCTTCCTAGACTAATTTCTACTAAAAACAAAAAAATCAACCTTATGTAAATACATTGATTTAATCAAAACCCGAGTTTTAAAAACCTTAAAGGAACTATAAACATTAAAGTAAATAAAAACTTTATCATAATAAATTAAAAGAAATCATATAATTATTTCCATAAGTCCGTATTAAAAGGACCAACACCGATAAACCAAGAGCACCTTCACAAACCCTTATAGTAAGAAAAATTATTAAAAAATAAAACTCTCAATCATAAAAACAAAGATAAGAGTACAATATTAAAAACAAAGCCACCACAACAAACTCCAACCTTAAAAGCATTAAAAGCAAGTGCTTACGACCTAGACAAAAGGAAAACAGCCCTATAAAATATATAAATAAAGAAGCCCCCACTAAAATTATCATTAGTTTTAATAATTTAAATTATAAAATATTGGTCTTGTAAACCAAAAATAAGAACATCTTTTAAAACTTCAGGAAGGACCTTCCCTTCATCATTAATCTCCAAAATTAATATTTTTAATAAACTACTTCCTGAACTAATGATAATAGTATTCGTGATATCAATTATACCCGCAATACTTCTACCTCTCATAAAACACCCCCTATCTATAGGTCTCCTCCTTCTAATACAATCTACTATAATTGCCCTAATTACAGGTTGAGTAAATTTAACCTTCTGATACTCGTATATTTTACTATTAATCATAATCGGGGGTATACTAGTCCTCTTTATATATATGACAAGTGTAGCTTCAAATGAAAAATTCAAATATTCTGCAACCCTGGCTGCTTTATTCATTTTAATGACCATCCCTGTAATTATTATTTCATTCTCTATTGATCAATGATTGATAAATTCAGGAATCATAATTTCAGAAAACCTTAAATTAACTTTTTCCCTTTTATCTTTAAACAAATTCCTTAATTTTCCTGCAATCTTGATCTCAATCCTATTAATTATCTACTTGCTAATTACTCTAATTGTAGTAATCAAAATCTCCAGGTTCAAGCAAGGCCCTCTTCGAAACTACAACTAATGAAAACACCTCTCCGAAAAATCTCCCCGATAACTAAAATTATTAATAATTCCCTTATTGATCTTCCATCTCCCTCAAACATTTCCGCATGATGAAACTTTGGATCCTTACTTGGATTATGTCTAGGAATTCAAATTATTACAGGTGTATTCCTAGCTATACACTTTACAGCAAGCATTGACTTAGCATTCAATAGAGTTGTCCACATTTCACGAGATGTAAACTATGGCTGATTAATCCGAGCTACTCATGCAAACGGGGCATCATTCTTTTTCATTTGCCTTTATCTTCATGTAGGGCGCGGAATATATTACGGATCATACAATCTTGAAATTACATGAACTGTAGGGGTAATTATTTTATTCTGCGTAATAGCAACAGCTTTTTTAGGGTATGTTTTACCATGAGGACAAATATCATTCTGAGGAGCAACAGTTATCACTAATCTCCTATCAGCTATCCCCTATGTTGGAACTATTGTTGTACAATGACTATGAGGGGGATTCGCAGTAGATAACGCTACCTTAACGCGATTCTTTGCTCTTCATTTCCTCCTCCCATTTATTGTGGCAGCCTTAGTAATAATTCACTTACTGTTTCTTCATCAGACTGGATCTAATAATCCTTTAGGAACTAATAGAAATATTGATAAAATTCCCTTCCATCCCTATTTTTCTTACAAGGACATTTTTGGCTACATCGTTATAACCGCTGCCCTCATATTCCTAATCTTAATTAATCCATTTCTTCTAGGAGACCCAGAAAATTTTATTCCCGCCAACCCCCTCGTTACTCCAGTACATATTCAACCCGAATGATACTTCCTATTTGCCTACGCAATTCTTCGGTCTATCCCTAATAAATTAGGGGGAGTCATTGCCTTAGTAATATCAATCCTAATCCTTTTAATTTTACCATTCATTAATAAAAAGAAAATACAAAGAACTCAATTTTACCCTATCAATAAGCTTCTTTTCTGATCTTTTGTAGCTATTGTAATTTTACTTACTTGAATTGGAGCACGACCAGTAGAAGATCCCTACATCTTTGTTGGACAAATCCTCACTATTCTATACTTTATATACTTTGTGATCAATCCTATTGTTCATTTATTATGAGATAAGCTAATCTTCAAGTACTAGTCAATGAACTTGTAAAAGTATGTATTTTGAAAATACAAAAAAGAGTTAATTCTCTATTGACTTTGTTACTAAATTTCATTCACTAAATCATTCCTATGAAGATAAAGATCTTCAATCCTAAAAAAAATAAAAAATAATTTAAAGTCAAAGGTAAGAACCTCTTCCAGGCCAAATACATAAGTTTATCGTACCGATACCGGGGAAGAGTCCCACGAACTCAAATTCATAAAAATGATATAAACCCCAATATAAAAAAAATCATTAAATTAAAAAAATTAGCACCTAAAAACAATAAACAACATATTATTCTTATAAATAAAATTCTTGAATACTCAGCTAAAAAAATTAAAGCAAAACCTCCTCCTCTGTATTCTACATTAAACCCAGAAACTAATTCAGACTCCCCCTCCGCGAAATCAAATGGAGTACGATTTGTTTCTGCTAATCTAGAAACAAATCAAACTATACAAAGAGGTAAACTAATTACAATAAATCAAACTATCCTTTGGTATCTCTTTAAATCCAATAAATTTAATCTTATAATCAAAATCAAAAAAGATAATAAAGTCAATGCCAACCTCACCTCATAAGAAATAGTCTGAGCAACCGCCCGCATTCTTCCTAATATAGAATAATTAGAATTAGAAGACCACCCCGCCAATATCACTGTATAAACTCTAAGGCTCGCACAACATATAAAATACAAAATTCCTAATCTAAACCTTAAAAATCCTGTAAATAAAGGAATACACATTCACAATAATAGGGAAAGAAACAAATTAAAAATTGGAGAAACATAATACATATTATAATTTGATATGTAAGGATAAGTATGCTCCTTTGTAAATAGCTTAATAGCATCTCTAAAGGGCTGGGGGATACCTAAAATCCCAACCTTATTAGGGCCCTTACGTAATTGGATATACCCGAGAACCTTCCGTTCTAAAAGAGTTAAAAATGCCACCCCTACAAGAACACACACAATTAAAATTAATATACCGTAAAAAAGCAAAAACAAATCAAGGCCTGATATTATTGCCTGTATTATCCATACATATCTAAATTCTAAATTTAATGCACTACTCTGCCAAAACAATAATAATATTCTATAATCAACTTTTAAAATTAATACTTGGTCCTTTCGTACTAAAATATAATATCTTCATAAAGATAGAAACCAACCTGGCTCACACCGGTTTAAACTCAGATCATGTAAAATTTTAAAAGTCGAACAGACTTAACCTTTTAAGCCCCTACACCTAAAGTTAATTTTAATCCAACATCGAGGTCGCAAACTAGTTTATCGATAAGAACTCTCCAAACTAATAACGCTGTTATCCCTAAGGTAATTTAATCTTGTAATCGTTCTAAACGGATCATTAATACACAAATCAGTGAAAACAATCAAAAAAAGTTTCTTAAATTTTTCCATCACCCCAACAAAATAAATTATTCTAAATCACATCAACTAAACCAAAAACACAATCTAAAAAAATTTATAAAATTCTATAGGGTCTTCTCGTCCCTTAAAAACATTTTAGCTTTCTTACTAAAAGATAAAATTCTAGAACCATTTAATTGAGACAGCTATTTTCTTGTAAGACCGTTCATACCAGCTTTCAATTAAAAAACTAATGATTATGCTACCTTTGCACGGTCAGAGTACCGCGGCCATTAAATCTTAATCATTGGGCAGGCCAGACCTTAAATTATTCCCAAAAGGCCATGTTTTTAATAAACAGGCAGAAAATATATTTGCCGAATTACTTAATTAAACCTCTCATTTATTAATTTAATAAACATAAATATATACTCATTTTATCATTATTACTTAAAAATTTAAATTCCATCCAACACTCTGATAAAAAACCTAAAAACATCCAAATCAATTTAATAAAAATCTTGCTATAAAACACAACAAAAAATGAAAACTTCTATTCCTACTCAATTTTTAAATATCCTAAACTTATAGAAATTTACTTAAAAGCTTATCCCCTTAAATATTACTTGATTTCAGAATACATTTATAAAATAAATTATTCATAAAATCAGCTTAATTAAATTAATTTCTCAGAAAACTAGATATATTTAAATCCGACTAACGTCTAATTCCAATAATATATTATAAATAATTATTCAACATTAAAATTTATATATTATTAGCTCCTATAAATTCGAGAAAACTTATACTCAAAGTATCTTTTTAATAAACCCTGATACAAAAGGTACCACAAATAATGTATTCTTTATATAATTTTAAAAATATCCCATCACTGTACTAATTATCTATAATAAATTCTATCATTTCTAAATTTTACTTAAACATATAAATACTTTTAAAAATCCCTAAAAAATAAAAACCTTAATCTCAAATTAAACTGAATTTCACAGTCAACTTTTTAATGTAAATAAAATGCTTTCTCTTAAGCTTTAATTTGACTTTCCAGGTACACCTTCCGGTACACCTACTTTGTTACGACTTATCCAACCTTATGGTGGGAGCGACGGGCGATATGTGCATATTTTAGAGCTGTAATCAAATAAATTAAATTATTCACTTTACTATCAAATCCTATTTATTAAAAAAATCTCACTTCTTAAACCATATAAATAAATTCATTGTAACCCATCTCTCCTTGCCTGTAAGCTGCACCTTGATCTGATTTATATTCAAGTCTTAAATCCTGAATATTTTTCCCTTTAAAGATATTCAATTAACGACGATATACAAACTAAAAAAACAAGTTTTATTAATCGTGGATTATCAATTACAGGACAGGTTCCTCTGAATAGACTAAAACACCGCCAAATTTTTTAAATTTCAAGAACATCTAATACTTCTCAGGAGTTAAATTTTATACTTCCAATAATAGGGTATCTAATCCTAGTCTATACTAAAAAATCTAATAATATTTCCTCATCAAATAAATTAAACCAATCACAAAATTTCACCTTATATAATCAATTCTAATTTCTAGCCCCAGGATAATTATCACCCGAATAAAATTCAGGGGTATATCATGTGTAACCGCAACTGCTGGCACAAGATTTGTCTATACTCTAATGAATATCTAATTCTAAACTTCCTTAATCATTAAATCTATTTACTGCCCAAACTAATATTTAAACTTAAGCTTACATGTAAAATTACCAAATACCAAATTTTTAAGCCAAAATAAAACTTTGAAAATATGTTATACAAATTTAACAGAACAAAAAATTAATTGGAAAAAATAAAAGAAAAATTTCCAAAACAAGTTCTCTCCCTAATTCCAATTAAATTCTAAGCTAAATTAATCCCCTAAACACCGAAAATTACCATAAAAACTAAAACATCGGAGTTTCCTGTAAAAATAAAACCTAAAATTAAATTAACTTGAAGTTAACGAAGCTAGGCCCCATACCCAGAAATCCAAAAACATTGGAGTTTCCTGTAAGAATAAAGACCTTAGATTCAGTTAAATTGAAGTTAACGAAACTAGGCCCCATACCCAGAAATCCAAAAACATTGGAGTTTCCTGTAAGAATAAAGACCTTAGATTCAGTTAAATTGAAGTTAACGAAACTAGGCCCCATACCCAGAAACCTAAAACATTTGTGATTCCTGTAAAAATAAATCCTTAAAAATCTCAATCCTTTCCTGTAAGAATCAAAAAATTTACTTAGAGGCTTAATTCAAATCATTAAACACCCTAGAGGGGAAATAAACTTCGATCAAGAAAAAACTCAATCCTCACCAAAAACAAAGTCAAAAATAATGAATATTTTCAAATTATCATTTCCTATCCAACTAGAAATAAATAAAAAATCACATTCTTTCATTCTTGACCCTGAAAACCTAGCTAAGATATTTTTAAAAGTGCCCATTTCTTAAAAAAATTCTTAGCCCCGGAAAATATTTGCTCTTCAAAAACCCCATATGATTTTAAAACGTGTCCAAAACATCTCCAAAAATGTTCATTTTTCCCTAAAATTTTTTGCCCCGGAAAATGACCTCTTACTGAAATGCCCGATCTATTTTAGCTCAACCCCAAATTTTTTCAAAAAGTGTCAATTTTTTTAAAAATTCTCGCCTCCGAAAAGTGCCCGCTCTTCGTAAAACCCCATATGATTTTAAAACGTGTCCAAAACATCTCCAAAAATGTTCATTTTTCCCTAAAATTTTTTGCCCCGGAAAATGACCTCTTACTGAAATGCCCGATCTATTTTAGCTCAACCCCAAATTTTTTCAAAAAGTGTCAATTTTTTTAAAAATTCTCGCCTCCGAAAAGTGCCCGCTCTTCGTAAAACTCCATATGATTTTAAAACGTGTCCAAAACATCTCCAAAAATGTTCATTTTTCCCTAAAATTTTCTGCCCCGGAAAATGACCTCTTACTGAAATGCCCGATCTATTTTAGCTCAACCCCAAATTTTTTCAAAAAGTGTCAATTTTTTTAAAAATTCTCGCCCCCGAAAAGTGCCCGCTCTTCGTAAAACTCCATATGATTTTAAAACGTGTCCAAAACATCTCCAAAGAACACCAAAAACCCTAAATAAAATTTTATTTAAACTGTGCTTCGCAAAACCTTATCTAAATTTTTTCTATTATCTCATCTTCTCCTCCCTGCGAAATACCCAATCATTATAAAATTTGTCTAAAAATCTCCAAAAATTTTCCTCAAATTATCAACTTTTTTATTAATTTTTAATCTTTTGAAAAATCTCTTCCTACTTAAATCTCCTGCTAAAATAAAACTTTTGTATATACCCTATAATTTGCTAACCACCTATAAAAAAATATCCACCTCTACGAAAATCCCGTACCCCCCAACCCTGAATCATTTCCCCGAAAAACACCCTTTCACGAAAAAGGGGCCCAAAACGCCGTACTAAAATTTTTAATTTACGTTTAATCATAGATATTACAGTAATATTACTTTGAACATAATGGTATAATGTACTATTTTCTTGTATTATTTATTGTGTAAAAGATGTATTCCCCGTTTATTTAAGGAGTTTTTTTTTTTTTTGTGAAATTTACAATTCAATTTAAAATATTTTTTGTAATTATATAAAAATTTACGATTAAATACAAATAACGTGTATTTATTTATAAGACTATATTCCTATTTTAATATAAACTTATAAATATATATATATATATAAATATATAATTGATTTGTAAATTTTATAGATGATAACTTACATTTATGAATAAAGTTTTATATATCCCTTCTTATATTTTTTTTTCTTATATTTTCTAGTAAACAAGTGTAAATAATTAAGATAACATATATGAATTAAATAACTGTACATTTATAAAACATAAATTTTTATATCCTTATGTATCCACCAATAATTTATATCTACATTTAAATACAATAATTTTATAATTAGTAAACCCTTATTTATATATATATATATATGAATGATATATCTATAAATCATTTATACTAAACACTTTTTCATCAGGATTTGGGCAAAAAAAAAAGGCAAATTGTTGGACTTTGCACACAAAGCATAAAAAATAGTGAAAAAATTGGAGCCAATTTTTGTGCAAAAAAAGTGCAAAATTTTGCATTTTTAAAATTTTTTTTTTCACCCCTTTTTACTCTTTCATTGAACTTCACTTAAGTGAACGTCAAATCAGGAATGTAATTTTCGTGCATTGGGATTTTTTTTTTTTAAATCAGCCCTTTTAGTAGAACTTTTAGAAAAAATTTCACTTTTTTTTAAATTTTGTTACAATTAATCACCCTACCATGAAAGTTTTATCTTACCCGAAAAAAAAAAAAAAAAACAAAAACACATGAAAAACGAAAAAATATCTCCTTAGCTCGGTTGGAGAAAACCCTCTAAATCCATTATACCCTATTGTTCTCAA